CCAGATGCGTTGACATTCCCATTTTTTTCATTCTAGTTACGGATGAAAAAGATTAGAGATACAATAAATTATCTGTGCTCCCCCTTTCTTTGTTTTGTTCTTTGCTGTAATTTTTTTTTAGGATAAAAAAAGAAGGAAAGAGAAAGAATCAAAGAAGATTCGCCCGCAACGAAATTCGGGTTCAGGCTGAATTAATAGACAGAGAACAGAAATGGAAATTAAGGGTCGAGGACAACAAAAGCATACAAGATACTTAAATGAAATACTATACTGGTATTAGATTAGAACTAATTTATAGTTAGAAATCATTGTATTACTTATTATTTCTCTATTCTCTATTGATTGCAATGAAATATTTCAGAATTGGATTTCTAATCAGCAACTTCTTTTTTTCTTCCTTTCGGATTGAAAATAAAAGAGTTGAGTGAATCCAAAAGCAAAAGAAAGGAGGTTTATGACCAAAGGCAAAGATGTCAGAGTAAGAGTTATTTTGGAATGTAACAGTTGTGTCCGAAACGGTATTAATAAGGAATCGCGGGGCATTTCCAGATATATTACTCAAAAGAATCGACACAATACGCCTAATCGATTGGAATTGAGAAAATTTTGTCCCTGTTGTTACAAGCATACGATTCATGGGGAGATAAAGAAATAGATAAAGCGGAACGCTTGTGTAACCTCTCCACTCCAAGGAACAGTAATAAATTAAAATTACATAATTTATATATATATATTATATAAATAAACTATAAAAATAAAACAATACTATTCCTATTTCGGTCGGATCCCCAATGAAATTAGAATTAATAAATAGGATTTTAAAGATAAGGAATAAACCATGGATAAATCCAAGCGACTTTTTCTTAAATCCAAGCGATCTTTTCGTAGGCGTTTGCCCCCAATTGGGTCGGGGGATCGAATTGATTATAGAAACATGAGTTTAATTAGTCGATTTATTAGTGAACAAGGAAAAATATTATCTAGACGAGTGAATAGATTGACTTTGAAACAACAACGATTAATTACTAGTGCTATAAAACAAGCTCGTATTTTATCTTTGTTACCTTTTCTTAATAATGAGAAACAATTTGAGAGAACTGAGTCAACTCCTAGAACTACGGGTCCTCGAACTAGAAATAAATAGATAGACCTATATCCTCAATTACAATTGAATAAAAATTCCATTCCGAACCCCAACTCAGATTGATTTTTTGTTCAAAAAATTAGAGAATCCAGATTTGATTGCCACGTCATAAGAAAAAATTAAAGTAAAAAAGATACCCCCCCCCTTTTTTTTTTAAACGTGCTCATTCATTTTTACTATTTTATCTTTATTATAATTATATTAAATAGTAATTTTTACTCTACCTTCCCGGAGCTCATTCTCCGGGGCCCCCGTTTAAATCATTACAGTGTATTCCTTCCAATCTCCTTATTTAATATTGGAAATCATGTAAAGACAATTCGTATTTGATATGGCTATTTGTGCAAGTATTTTACGATTAAGAAGCAACTGCCTCTTGTATAGATCATTTATGGATCTACTATAACTATAGGATACCCCCCCCTCGCGAATTGCTGCATTTATACGAGTAATCCACAAACGACGAAAACTTCTCTTTTGCCTGCCCCTATCCCTATGAGCAGAAACCAAAGCCCTTATTTTCTGTTGAATAGTAGTTCGAGTAAGTCTTGAATGAGTCCCCCGAAAGGTTGATGCAAATAAACGAATTTTTGTTCTACGTCTCCGAGCTACATACCCTCGTCTAATTCTGGTCATTGAATCAAGTTAAACTTTAATGAATAACTAATTGATTTTTTTCTTTCAGTCATTCTTTTCCCCTTTCCTGGTTTATTAATAACAAAACGGATTCTTCCAATGTATAAAAAAAATTCCAATGGCTTTTGCTACTATGACCTTCCCAACCACGATTTTCCAGACATTTAACCTCGAAAAAAGAAATTATATTGATACTAAACAAAATAATAATAAAAAATTGTAAATTAAGTTGAGTATATTATAAATATAAAGTAGTAAGGGTAAATGGATAAAAAAAAAAGTGGGTTCCTTCGTTTCTATGGTTGCTTCTTAAACGGTGAGGTCCTTTCTATACACCGGAGCCTCTTCCCTCATTTAATCAATGTTATTAGTAACTTGTACAGTTCACATTCTTTGACTCTACCCATGAATTATCCAGCAATAGGTCTTTTCACAATGAGATCTACCCATACGGTAACGGTATTTAATTATAAAGGTTGGCTAGGTAGCTGACCCTGTTAGTCCGTTCTTGCAAGAGCGGGGCGTGTTTCTTTTGCTTCTTAAATACTATTTCCCCCGCTTAATGGATAACCATTTGCTACCACTGGGGAATTGCTTCTCATCTCCAATTGAGGTGATTGGATTTGCACCAATAGAAACCATAAATTTCATACACAGTGGTTTTTTTATATATTGAATGGAATTCTTCCATCCTATTCATTGGTACTGGTCATTGATACTGGAAAAAACTTTCCCTTTCTTTTTTCCAGTTCATGATTTGAACGAGTCGCACATACACCCTAGTACACGTTCCTCGACGCTGAGGACATCCCCGAAGAGCGGGGGATTTTGTTACATTTTTTATTGGCTGTCTTGTGTTTCTAATAAGTTGTTTAATAGTTGGCATTCTGAATCTGAATCACATATAAAATATAAAATGGGCTGGTTTAGATCAATCCTAACCGGATGATTATGAATTATTTATATTTACTATTGATTGAATTTATTTCATTTTACCTTATTTTGCCCCGGCAAGAAGATAAAATTTAGGTTCATTCGAATTATGGTTCAAATCAAAACAGAATCGTGGATTTACGTGAAATCACCGGTATTTTCGACCGCTACAAGATCAACAATTCCATGGGCTTGGGCTTCTGTTGCTGACATAAAAACATCTCTTTCCATGTCTTCGGATACAACCCATAAAGGGTTACCCGTTCTTTGTACATAAACCCTTGTGAGGATTTCGCGGAGTCTCAGCAGTTCTTCCGCTTCTAGGACAAATTCTCCTGTTTGTGCCTCATAATAAGAACTAGCAGGTTGGTGGATCATTACCCTGATGATATAACATAATGAATGGTTCCTCAATCTCGTACGATCGGACGACGGAAAGAGGTAAAGAATAACACGAAGAAAAAAGAATATATAATTGAACAACCGTACGGGCATTTTTTGTGCATTGCATACGGCTCTAGAATGGAATCAGAACCAAATCTCGTTAAGTGATCCATTTACCACCCTTCTTTTCGGTAGAGTTAGTTAAAAAATACTATGATGGTTCCGTTGCTTTTTATATTTCGAATTTATCCAGTATGTGATGTGATTCAGCAATCCCAAAGTTTTTTTTTGATCCGATCAAATTAAATAAGTATAAGTAAAAAATTCTCTTGTTTTTTTTTTCGTTTTAGTACTCTTTCATAATATCGGAAAGAGACTTCTGGTGTGAAAACAAAAAAGTTTGTGACGCTGAAATGAACCCCGAATAGATAAGATCAAATCGGAAAACCTTTTTCTCATATTACTCGCCCGATACATAATCTCATGTTATGAAAAAACAATAAAGGTTTGTTCATATCGAACTCGAAGTGCCATGCTATTATTACTTAATATTATTATTCATATTTATATTGCGAAGGCATAGTCTTCTTTTTTCTCTCAAATAAAAAACTCATTGGCGCCAAGCGTGAGGGAATGCTATACGTTTGGTAATTTCTCCTCCGACCAGGATTAAAGATCCCATTGAAGCGGCTAATCCCATGCATATTGTATGTACATCTGGTGGCACAAATTGCATAGTATCATAAATGGATACTCCGGGGGTTATCCACCCGCCGGGAGAGTTTATAAACAAATAAAGATCCTTGGTCTCATCCTCTATACTGAGGTATACCATGAGACCAATAATTTGGTTTGAAATCTCGCTATTAACCACTTGGCCTAAAAAAATTAATCTTTCTCGATAAAGTCGGTTGATTAGGACAAAATTTTATCCCTTAGGAACCGTACACGCACCTTTGGATGCATACGGTTCAAAAAATTGCGAAAAAAGAATCAATGTGTTGATTCCAGCCCACCTTCTTTTTTATAGTAGGGCTTTTCTACTTCCTAACGAAGGGGCTTTTTCTTTCTATTTTTTTAAGAAAGATTCTTTTTTGCTAGCCTCTCCGTAAAAAAGAATCCACTAAACTTATCGAATTAAACTCTCATTGATGTATTTTTTCATCGAAATCCAAATTACGATGTAATTTTCTTGTTCCTGAATAGGCCTCCTCAATTATTTTAGGTTTATGTTCTACTCCGGGTAAAGATCCTCCCTATTTCAATTTGCACATATAGGACAAATGATCCCAATACCACTTTTTTGGTACGACATTTTTTTTTTCAATTCATTTCATGCCTTTCTTACGACAAATATTCGATGTAGTCATCATATTATTTCATTGATTGGCAGTTTGAGATCGCCCATATGCTATAAAGTAATTACTTATGATACAACTGGTAATCATACATATATTAGCAGTTGGGTATTTTCTGAACGGAGCCTGGATACTTCATTTTATTGGTCCAGCCAAGCCAACCATAAATTTTTATAATGGAAAATATTAATATTGATCTTGATCCCCCCAAAAATGGATCGAATTGCACTTCACGCTCCAAATTTTTGATGGTTCAAGCAATCTTTTTTGGGCGAAACGGAGGGTATCTCGATCGGGAGAGAGAACGGGAAAATCCCATATGGCCCAATATGTCTGACAAGTCGCACTATATGTCAATCCAAACTGCATCTTCCTCTCCAGGACTCCGAAAAGGTACTTTTGGAACACCAATAGGCATCAACTGAAAGAAAGGGGATTTAAGTACTATATTTTACTTTGATGTGGAAACGTAATGTCATATTTTACCCCTAGATTGGAAAGTTCATAGAGTAAGACGAAATGAATAAAGGAAAATTATTACGAATGGGTCAGGCTGTTCGAATGATGAACAAGTATCGATGCATTCGCTCATAGAAAACGGGACCAACCCCCCATTGCGTATTGGTACTTATTGGGTATAGAATAGATCTGCTTATCTTTGTTCCTACGAACAGAATTGTTCCATTATCACCAACGAAATGGAATTAAATAAATATTAACCCCCGCTCCGAAATAATCCACCGAAAGGGAGAGGTCCATAGCATAGTCTTTTCCAATGCGATAAAGTTACATAGTGTCTTTTTTTCTTTGATAAAGGGGTATTTCCATGGGTTTGCCTTGGTATCGTGTTCATACCGTCGTATTGAATGATCCCGGTCGGTTGCTTGCTGTACATATAATGCATACAGCTCTCGTTTCTGGTTGGGCCGGTTCGATGGCTCTATATGAATTAGCTGTTTTTGATCCCTCTGACCCTGTCCTTGATCCAATGTGGAGACAAGGTATGTTCGTTATACCCTTCATGACTCGTTTAGGAATAACCAATTCGTGGGGCGGCTGGAGTATTACAGGAGGGGCTATAACGAATCCGGGTATTTGGAGTTACGAAGGTGTGGCCGGGGCACATATTTTGTTTTCTGGTTTGTGCTTCTTGGCCGCTATCTGGCATTGGGTATATTGGGATCTAGAAATATTCTCTGATGAACGTACAGGCAAACCCTCTTTGGATTTGCCCAAGATCTTTGGAATTCATTTATTTCTCTCAGGGTTAGCTTGCTTTGGGTTTGGTGCATTTCATGTAACAGGTTTGTATGGTCCTGGAATATGGGTGTCTGATCCTTATGGATTAACTGGAAAAGTACAATCTGTAAATCCTGCGTGGGGGGTAGAAGGTTTTGATCCTTTTGTTCCGGGAGGAATAGCCTCTCATCATATTGCAGCAGGTACGTTGGGCATATTAGCCGGCCTATTCCATCTTAGTGTCCGCCCGCCCCAACGTCTATACAAAGGATTACGTATGGGTAATATTGAAACTGTCCTTTCCAGTAGTATTGCTGCTGTCTTTTTTGCAGCTTTTGTTGTTGCTGGAACTATGTGGTATGGCTCAGCAACTACCCCGATCGAATTATTTGGTCCGACTCGTTATCAATGGGATCAAGGATACTTCCAGCAAGAAATATATCGAAGGATTAGTGCCGGACTAGCCGAAAATCAGAGTTTATCAGAAGCTTGGTCTAAAATTCCCGAAAAATTAGCTTTTTATGATTACATTGGCAATAATCCAGCAAAAGGGGGATTGTTTCGAGCGGGCTCAATGGACAACGGGGATGGAATAGCTGTTGGATGGTTAGGACATCCCGTCTTTAGAGATAAAGAAGGGCGTGAGCTTTTTGTACGTCGTATGCCGACTTTTTTTGAAACATTTCCAGTAGTTTTGGTAGACGGAGATGGAATTGTAAGAGCCGATGTTCCTTTTAGAAGGGCAGAATCAAAGTATAGTGTCGAACAAGTAGGAGTAACTGTTGAATTCTATGGTGGCGAACTCGATGGAGTCAGTTATAGTGATCCTGCTACTGTGAAAAAATATGCTAGACGTGCTCAATTGGGTGAAATTTTTGAATTAGATCGTGCTACTTTGAAGTCCGATGGTGTTTTTCGTAGCAGTCCGAGGGGTTGGTTCACTTTTGGACATGCTTCGTTTGCTTTGCTCTTCTTTTTCGGACACATTTGGCATGGTGCTAGAACCCTGTTCAGAGATGTTTTTGCTGGTATTGACCCAGATTTGGATGCTCAAGTGGAATTTGGAGCTTTCCAAAAACTTGGAGATCCAACTACAAGGAGACAGGTAGTCTGATACAGCATTGCTCTTGTATCTTTCGCCTCCATTGGATTTTTTTTTTATTTAACTTTGACATAGAGTCCCAGAGAAATCTTGATTTGAATCACCGCTCTTTCTTTGACTCTTGTCTTTTCTTAATCTGGGAGATGATCCCAAATGAACAGGTGTGGAAGTTATAATTGTAAACCACGATCGAATTTATGGAAGCTTTGGTTTATACATTCCTCTTAGTTTCGACTCTAGGAATAATTTTTTTCGCTATATTTTTCCGAGAACCACCCAAGGTTCCGACTAAAAAGGCGAAATGATTTTTGATTATCTTACATTATCTAAATTTAAGTAAAGTAATGAGCCTCCAAAAAAGGGAGGCTCATTATTTTAACTAGTCCCCGTGTTCCTCGAATGGATCTCTTAGTTGTTGAGAGGGTTGCCCAAAAGCGGTATATAAGGCGTACCCAGTAAAACTTACAAGTAAACCAGATATAAAGATGGCGACCAGGGTTGCTGTTTCCATTATTATTATTATAAAATTTCAAGACCACAATGGATCTATGATAAGATCCTTTATTTACAACGGAATGGTATACAAAGTCAACCAATATCAGCCAATGCAATAGGATTTATGGCTACACAAACCGTTGAGGGTAGTTCTAGATCTCGTCCAAGACGAACTGGTGCAGGGAGTTTATTGAAACCATTGAATTCTGAATATGGGAAAGTAGCTCCTGGGTGGGGGACTACCCCTTTGATGGGAGTCGCAATGGCTCTATTTGCGGTATTCCTAGCTATTATTTTGGAGATTTATAATTCTTCCGTTTTGCTGGATGGAATTTCAATGAATTAGGTCCATAAAAATTAGTAAGTCCTGGCCTTTCAATCCAAAACGAATCACTTAGGGTTCGGATTTCTAGGCCGTTCTGGTAGTTCGACCGTGGAATTCCTTTGTTTCTGTATTTCCGGAATATGAGTGTGTGACTTGTTATAATTGATCCTATTGGTAGTACAGAGAATAGGTCTGTCATCTTGAGAGAGATGGGTTCTGCCTCGTCGGATATTTATTTTTGTATCTGGAGCACGGAATATATGGAATAGACAAGAAACAAGAAATGCTTGAACTATGATTCATACCTACTATTCAGACCTCGCGACTGGGCTCAAAAAAAAATTTCAAAGATTTATAATTATAAAATTATAAATCGAAGGGGTTTCTTCCTTCAAAATTTGTTTATTTTGACCAACAGACAAAAGTTTCTCCGAATTTTTAGTTATTTCATCTATTAATTGAATAAGTGATAATAAAAAGGTTCTTACTCAGAGAACCTTTGGGCTTAGCTTGGGGGCTTTATTCAATCATCGTGGTTCTAGTATGAATCTGAGGTTTCAGTCGATTCATAGGGTCTCAACAAGAGAATTCCTATCAATAAATAAAAATAGGGACAAAGAAGATTCAAGAGGCCTATAAATATCAACATAAAGACGAATGAGCCGACTTGATATTTTGGCATTATCATCACAAAAAAAGCTTGGGGGTTTTTTCCCTTCGTATCTTCAGAGAAGATTTAATCCGGGGACTAAGAATAAGAAGAAGTTTAAAACTTTCTATTACATATCCGTTGCAACCAGTATTGGGGTGTTTCTGCTTGAGCTGTATGAGATGAAATTTTCATATACAGTTCTAGGAGGGGGAGTTCCCTTGGTTTACCTATCTCAATAAAGTATATGATTGGTTCGAAGAGCGCCTCGAGATTCAGGCGATTGCAGATGATATAACTAGTAAATATGTTCCTCCTCATGTCAACATATTTTATTGTCTAGGGGGGATTACGCTTACTTGTTTTTTAGTACAAGTAGCTACGGGGTTTGCCATGACTTTTTACTATCGTCCGACCGTTACCGACGCTTTTGCCTCTGTTCAATACATAATGACTGAAGCTAACTTTGGTTGGTTAATCCGATCAGTTCATCGATGGTCGGCGAGTATGATGGTCCTAATGATGATCTTGCACGTATTTCGTGTGTATCTCACCGGCGGGTTTAAAAAACCTCGCGAATTGACTTGGGTTACGGGTGTGGTTCTGGCTGTATTGACTGCATCTTTTGGTGTAACTGGTTATTCCTTACCTCGGGACCAAATTGGTTATTGGGCAGTAAAAATTGTGACAGGCGTACCTGATGCTATTCCTGTAATAGGATCACCCTTAGTCGAGTTATTACGCGGAAGTGCTAGTGTGGGTCAATCAACCTTGACTCGTTTTTATAGTTTACACACGTTTGTATTACCTCTTCTTACTGCCGTATTTATGTTAATGCACTTCCCAATGATTCGCAAGCAAGGTATTTCTGGTCCTTTATAGAATAGCGAAGGCATATCATAGATATTTGTAATCAATCATATATAATTTTGGGAAAGAAAATAGTATTTCATTGCTATAAATATGGATTATTGCAAAGAATAAGACATGTGTTTGGATATTTCCCTTCAACTACGAAATATTGTATTATTTATTTAATATGAATAGTTGAAGTGGATTCTCCGAAGAGAAGATGGATTATGGGAGTGTGTGACTTGAACTATTTATTGGCCCGTGTAGATATATAATTTTATCCGCCACATTGGAATTTACAACCAAATGTGTCTCTGTTCCAACCACCACGTAAGCCCCTTACAGAGGATAGGCTGGTTCGCTTTAGGAGAATTTTTTCTATGATCAGACCCGAATCATGTCGTGCATGAACAGGCTTCGTAAGATCCAGTAAAATAAGGGATGTGGGATGATCCAGATTCTATTCTATCTATTCTACTTACTTAATAGTATGGAAATGCATTCATTTCCTCTGCATCGATTCTGACCTATGATACTATCGGAGTGAAACAAAGGATCTAAAGAAGAACAGAGGCTAGACTATATTAGTAACAAGTAAATCCTTTGTATGTAAGATGACTCGAGATATGTTTGGGATAAACACAAATTGTAAGGCACGAGACGACCCAAAAAGCACTTGATCATGATCAAATTTGTAAGCCTACGTGGGTATTGAGCATTTCCCTGTAATTGTAAAAATGGAATTCTTTGCGATGGGTAGTTGCAACTCCGTAAAATTGAATCCGGTAAATCTTTTCTTACATAGAGTCATATATATGTTGATATGCATGACATATCAATTTTTTTATATATTGCATCTCTTTGATTCCTTTGATTCTTGCTC